TCCAATAAAAACCTAGAATTCCTAATAATAAACCAAAATCTCCTACACGATTAGTTACAAACGCTTTTTGACAAGCATTTGCAGCAATAGGACGTGTGAACCAAAAACCTATTAATAGATAAGAACACATTCCAACCAATTCCCAAAAAATATAAATTTGTATCAAATTAGAACTAGTAACTAATCCCAACATCGAAGTATTAAAAAAACTCATATAAGCAAAAAATCTCAAATATCCTTGATCATGAGACATATAATTATCACTATAAATAAGAACCAGAATGCCAACAGTAGTGATTAATATTGACATAATAGAGGTAAGTGAATCGATCAAATAACCAAACTCTAAAGAAAAATCATTATTTATAGTCCAAGACCATACATATTGATAGATAAAACTGTTATTGATTTGATGAATCGACAGATCGACCGAAAAAATCATAACTATACTTAAAAAAAAAATACTAGGAAAAGCCCACATACGGCGAAGATTTTTTGTTGTCGTGGGAAAAAGCAGGAGCCCCACTCCTATTAACATAGGAACTGGAAGTGGAACAAAAGGTATGATCCATGAAGATTGATGTATATATTCCATAAAATAAAGAAAATCTTATGATTCTTAATGAGTTTTGTTTCTTATTCGCCGGTTTTATCTCTTTTGTAAAGGGTTCAGTTAATAAAAAAGTGAACATACTCAAAATGAGCTAATAACCCAATTCCTAAGTGAAAAATAAACTTTTTTTTTTATTTAATAAGAAATAAAATAATAAATATTACAATTAATACTATTAATATTGATAAATTACTATTAATATTGATAATATTGATAAATAAAAAAATTCAATTTTTTTTTGTTTTACTTTAGATAAAAAAAAAGGGGGGGTGAATTCAGATAGAATAGATTAAGATATATGGCAAATTAAAGAACAATTCATTTTCATTTACAGAAGAAATGTCTTTCACATCGAACTGTGTATGTAGCAACGAAAAAACTATACTAGTTAGATGGCAGTTCCAAAAAAGCGCACTTCTATATCAAAAAAAAGAATTCGGAAAACTTTTTGGAAAAGGGGGGGGTATTGGACAGCATTGAAATCTTTTTCATTAGCGCAATCTATTTCTACGGGGAATTCAAAAAGTTTTTTTGTGTAACAAGAGAAAGTTGGAATAATCTGAATTAACTGGATTCAAAGAATATTGAATATAGATTTAATATAGAATTGTCTATAATTTTTTATTTATATTAATATAATAATTATTTATAATTTATTTTAATAAATTAAGAATTCTATTATATTTATAATAGATATAATAGAATTCTTATTTATTATTTTAATGTTGACTAAAAAATATTACATTTTTTTTTTAATTGATTCTTTCAATCTCGACGATTGACTAAAAATAGGTTATTATGATTTCGAGTAAGCCGCTATGGTGAAATTGGTAGACACGCTGCTCTTAGGAAGCAGTGCTAAAGCATCTCGGTTCGAGTCCGAGTGGCGGCATGGCATTTTATCTTCAAAAAGAGTAAGTCCTATAATGAATTCAATTCCCGATTTCTATTCTATTCTATTCTAGTATTCAGACCTTTGTTTTCATTTTTTTTTTTTATGATATTTTCAACTTTAGAGCATATATTAACTCATATATCGTTTTCGGTCGTATCAATTGTAATTTCAATACATTTGATAACCTTACTAGTCAATGAAATCGTAGGATTATATGATTCATCCGCAAGGGGCATGATAATAACTTTTTTCTGTATAACAGGATTGTTAGTTACTCGTTGGATTTTTTTGAGCCATTTACCATTTAGTGATTTATATGAATCATTAATCTTTCTTTCATGGTGTTTTTCTATTTTTCATATGATTCCATGGTTAAAAAAGCATAAAAACCATTTAAGTACAATAATAGCACCAAGTGTTATGTTTACCCAAGGTTTTGCTACTTCAGGTCTTTTAACCGAAATGAATCAATCTGCAATATTAGTACCCGCTCTACAATCCCATTGGTTAATGATGCACGTAAGTATGATGATATTGGGCTATGCAGCTCTTTTATGTGGATCATTATTATCAGTAGCTATTTTAGTCATTACATTGTGCGAAGTCATACAAATTATTGGTAAAAACAATAGTTTGTATTTTTTAAATGAATTATTTTCTTTTGCTGAGATCAAATACATAAATATGAATGAAAGAAATAATGGTTTACGAAACACTTCTTTTTTTTCTTCTAGAAATTATTACAGATCTCAATTTATTCAACAATTGGACCGTTGGAGTTATCGTATTATTAGTCTAGGTTTTATTTTTTTAACAATAGGTATTCTTTCAGGAGCAGTATGGGCTAATGAGGCATGGGGATCATATTGGAATTGGGATCCAAAGGAAACTTGGGCCTTTATTACGTGGACCATATTCGCTATTTATTTACATACTAGAAAAAATAAAAAATTGGAAGGTGTAAATTCTTCAATAGTGGCCTCTCTGGGCTTTCTTATAATTTGGATATGTTATTTTGGAGTCAATCTATTAGGAATAGGACTACATAGTTATGGTTCATTTACATCTAATTGAATTAAAGTGAGTAAAAAAATCCTAACCTGACAAATATAAATATAGTAAAGTAATATATAAATAATAAATTTGATTTTATCGATTATATATTAATATATATTAAGATTTTAAGTTAATAAATATATATATATTTAAGTTATAAAAAAAAACTTCTCATAAATCGTCGAGAACCCTTTTAATCAAGTAATATAGTGATTCAAGGGTTCTCACAAACACCAAACATATTCGATTAGAATTCATTTTGTTAATCCAATTGTCCATAGAGTTTATTTCTCTTTTTGATTTTATTCACGAAAACTCTCTATAAAAAATTAGATAGAATCGCTTCAACCTTGTCAACCGAGAATGAGAAAATAAAATCCGGATAAATACCAATACTTATTACGGGTATAAGGATAGAAATCGAAATAAATAATTCTCGTGGTCCAGAATCAAAAAAATAAGAGTTTGGTGTATTAAAAAGCTTGTATCCATAGAACATCTGCCGTAACATAGATAATAAATAAATAGGAGTTAATATCATTCCAATTGCTGTTACAAAAGTAATTAGTATTTTTGTCATTAAAAGATATTTTTGGCTAGTAATTATTCCAAAAAAAACTATCAATTCTGCAACAAAACCACTCATGCCCGGCAATGCAAGAGAAGCCATTGAGAAGATACTTAAAACCGTAAATATTTTTGGCATTGGGATAGCCATTCCGCCCATTTCGTCGAGATAAAGAAGACGTAGTCTATCATAACCAGTTCCCGCCAAGAAAAAAAGCGCAGCGCCAATAAACCCATGAGATATCATTTGTAAAATGGCCCCATTCAGTCCCGTATCACTTATAGAACCAATTCCTATAATAATGAAACCCATATGAGATACTGAGGAATAAGCTATTCTTTTTTTTAGGTTACGTTGACCAAGAGATGTTGAAGCTGCATAGATTATTTGAATGGAACCTAATATCATTAACCATGGGGAAAATATAGAATGAGCGTGGGGTAATAATTCCATATTAATTCGAACCAATCCATACGCTCCCATTTTTAATAAAATTCCGGCTAAAAGCATACAAGTGCTGTAATGTGCTTCTCCGTGGGTGTCTGGTAACCATGTATGGAAGGGTATAATCGGCAATTTGACAGCAAAAGCAATAAGAAATCCTATATAGAATATTATTTCCAGCACTACGGAATATGATCGATTAGTTAATATTTCTAAATTTAATGTTGGTTCATTAGAACCATATAAACCAATACCCAGAACTCCCATTAATAAGAAAATAGAACTTCCCGCAGTATACAAAAGAAACTTTGTAGCTGAATATAAACGTTTCTTCCCGCCCCACATGGATAAAAGTAGATAAACGGGAATTAATTCTAACTCCCACATGATAAAAAAAAGTAAAACATCTCGAGAAGAAAAAGGTCCTATTTGACCACTATACATTGCTAACATCAGGAAATGAAATAATCTAGATTCTCGAGTAACCGGATGAGCTGCTAAAGTAGCTAAAGTAGTGATAAATCCCGTCAATAAAATAGGTCCTATAGAGAGTCCATCTATTCCGAATCTCCAGTAAAAATCAAAAAAATTGATCCATTTATAATTTTCCGTAAGTTGAATTAATGGGTCATCCCATTTGAAATGATAACAAAATGTATAAGTTGTTAGAAGAAGATTTATTAAACATATACAAATGCTATACCACCGAATTACCTTATTTCCTCTATGAGGAAATAAGAAGATTAGAGAACCCCCTACTATTGGCAAAACTACAACTATTGTTAACCAAGGAAAATAGTTCGTGATAAAAATAAGATACATTGAACCAAAAAAACCTGTTCTCAAAATAAAGATTATAATCTTTATTTTGAGAACAGGTTTTTTCCAATAAAAAATATTCCTCTGTATTGTTTTTTAAAACGTATATCAATAAGCTAGACCCATGCTTCGTGTTGTTTCATGCCATAAATAAACTCGAACACTTAAAAAATCGGTTGGACAAGCGGATTCGCACCTCTTACAACCAACACAATCCTCTGTTCTTGGAGCAGAAGCAATTTGCTTAGCTTTACATCCGTCCCAAGGAATCATTTCTAATACATCTGTAGGACAAGCTCGAACACATTGAGTACATCCTATACATGTATCATAAATCTTTACTGAATGTGACATTAGATATATAGTAATTTTTGATGTTTCAAAATAAAAAAAATTTCGATCTAGAAAACTTGTAAATAAATCATATATTAAAATTCCAGATGAATCAATAATTTACCAGAACCTTAGTATAATAAAAACTGAAACTTCTGAATCAATTGATAAGAAAAAAACTAAGATACTTTGATTTCTTAAGTTTTAGCAAACATGATCGTAAATTGCATAGCACACATGCTAATTTAATTCGATGAATATTATACTATTATATCTAAATTTTACTTTTTCGAATTAATTATGATTTAAATACTATTTATTCAACAAATTCGATTGATTGATACAAATTGATTTTCTGTTACGAGAAATCGAAGAAACAATAGCCAAACCAATAGCTGCTTCAGCAGCTGCAATAGCTATGACAAAAATTGAAAAAATATTTCCTTTTAATTGGCGACTATCAAAAAAATCAGAAAAAGTTACAAGATTTATATTAACTGCATTCAATATAAGTTCAAGACACATAAGAGCTCTAACCATATTTCGACTAGTGATCAATCCATAGATACCTATACAAAATAAATAAGCACTCAAAATAAGTACATGTTCAAGTATCATTAACCAACTCCTTATCAATTTCAACTCGTTTCAATATGAACAACAATTCAACAGAATCAATTGACTAAAAAATATAACAAGTCTAGAACACAAGAATATATTAACAATAAAAATAAATTTCTACATAAACACTTTTTCACGTTCACATAGAATTCGACGAAAATAAATGTGAAAAATATCGAGCAAAATAAAATTTGGATTTTTATTGCTAGTTAGCAAAATTTATTACTGACGAGCCACAACAATTGCACCTATCAAAGCAGATAAAAGGATTATTGAAATAAGTTCAAATGGAAGAAAAAAATCTGTTGATAAATGAATTCCAATTTGTTGACTAGTACTTATCAAATCCTGCTCTATAATATGATTTAGTCTTGTAGTCCAAATAATCCCATACCATGATGTATCTGAAATAGTAGTTATTAATGAAATAAAAATACTTGTACAAACCGCCAAAGTAATTCCATCACCAACGGTCCAAAGAGGAAAATCTTGATAATATTCTGAACTATTCATGAACATCACAGCAAATAAGATTAAAACGTTTATAGCTCCCACGTAGATAAGTAACTGTGCTGCAGCTACAAAATAGGAGTTTGATAAAATATAGAATAAAGATATACAAACAAGAACCAGTCCCAACGAAAAAGCGGAAAAAATGGGATTAGTAAGCAATACAACTCCTAGACTTCCTAATACAAGACCGGATCCCAGAAAGACTAAAAGAAAATCATGTAGCGGTTCAGGCAAATCCATTATATGAAAAATGAAAAATAAAAAATAAATCGAAATTTCATGACCTTATTGATACAACCAAGAGAAGGTTTTATATACTTACTAAATTTATCTCCGTATTGAATTAAATCGAATCCTAAGTAGTGCGAATTGATATAGATAGAGATAGAGTTAGGACCGAATTTAAAACTAAACTATATAGAATATTTACTTTTATAATATTTATAATATTTTTTTTTTAATTTTATTAATTATAAATAAATTTATTTTATTTGAATTATTCGAATTGTATAATCATCAATTACTGACATTGGTAAACGACCTAAAGCAATTTGATTATAATTCAATTCGTGACGATCATAAGTCGAAAGTTCATATTCTTCAGTCATTGATAAACAATTTGTTGGACAATACTCAACACAGTTACCACAAAATATACAAATTCCGAAATCAATACTGTAATTGAGCAATCGTTTCTTTCGAATATCAGTTTCCAATTTCCAATCAACAACGGGTAGATCTATAGGACACACACGAACACATACTTCACAAGCAATGCATTTATCAAATTCAAAATGAATTCGACCGCGGAAACGTTCCAATGTGATTAATTTTTCATAAGGATATTGAATAGTTACAGGTAAACGATTTGTGTGGGATAAAGTAATCATGAAGCTTTGACCAATGTACCTCGCGGCTCGGATTGTTTGTTGACCATAATTCATGAACCCAGTTACCATAAGGAACATATCGTGAATATCCATGAATATTTTGTTTTGTTTCTTTCTATTGTTTGAGACAAGTTATAAATATAGCAAATCAATCTTTTACAGTGAAAACAGTTGAGACGAAGTTGTTAATAATAGATTACCAAGAGAAATAGGTAAAAGAAATTTCCACCCAAGATTTAATAATTGGTCCATTCTTAGCCTAGGCAAAGTCCATCTTGTTGTGATAGAAACGAACAAGAACAAATAAGTTTTAGCTAGTGTAATAAAGATACCAATTGTAGTTCCAAAAACTCCATATGGTTTATTTATTTCAAAAAATCCAGAAACAAGTATGTACGGAATAGAGATATTCGAACCGCCCAAGTAAAGAACTATTACAAATAATGAAGAAATTAATAGGTTTAAATAGGAAGCAACGTAAAATAAACCAAATTTTATACCCGAATATTCGGTTTGATAACCCGCTACTAATTCTTCTTCCGCTTCTGGTAAATCAAAAGGTAATCTTTCACATTCTGCTAGGGAAGAGATTAAAAAAACGATCAAACCTATAGGTTGACGCCATAAATTCCACCCCCAAAAACCATATTTTGATTGCGCATCAACTATATCAACTGTACTTAAACTGTTAGATAATCCTAGTCGGTGATAACATTACTGTTGCCATCGCTATTACAGAACCGTACATGAGATTTTCACCTCATACGGCTCCTCAAAAGCCTTAAATCTAAGGACCAGGCCGATTATTTATCTCTTTTTTTTATAAAAATATATATATCTCTAATAAGATAAGATTCAAATCTATCGGATGGTTCTGAATTAGACGAGTTTAATTCTGTCTGTTCTAATAAATAATAAAAAGAAATTCAATTTTATAAAAGATACAAAAGATACTTCTGAATTGATCTCATCCCTTAAAAATTTTAAAATTTGAAATTGTTGAGTAATAACTTAATTATTCAATAAAATACTCTTTTAGAATCATCAATAAACCCCCATCGTTTTCGATTACGAAAAATAATTACACATTAGTTTTAGTTTATGAAATATGACATGAATTCTATCTCCATGAAAAGGGATATAAGAAAGAAACCTCCCCCCTTTTTTTTTCATTCTATTTCTTGGTTCCTATTCTTCTTTTTTTGCAAGTAAAAGGGTACTTAAAAAAAATGAAAGGATTATTTCGTTCCTGATAGTTATTTATTTAATCAGTGGAGAGGAGCATACTCTGGATCGGAATTGTGGGGAGTACTGCCCGATTTTTTCTACCAACTTAAGCCCCAATTAATATTCTTTTTCTATTATGCATAAAAAATCTTTTGGATAATTTACGTAATCTGCGTTACAAATCCTTTGTGTATCTTGGTGTTTCTAACCACCCACTCATTTATTCTTATTAACCCCCTTATTTATGTTAATACATGTATATGATAATTCATACAAACTAGCGAAAACTCAATAAGGTTGGTCTTTTGAGCCCGCTTCAAGACAGGATGTTTAATCACTCAATCTTGGGGTAAACGGACTCTTCTCCTTATAATTTTATTTTTTATTCTTATACATAGAAAATGAGACTCAATTTTTTTACTACAATTTTAAAAATCATCAGCCATAAATTATATTCAATAGAAGCTGTTTTATTTCACTCATATAACTATCAGATTTAGTTCTTCAATCCAAATTGCGAATAATAATAATGAAGAAAATTAATCTATGGAATTTATTCTACCCCTTTCCTATAAAGAAAGGAACATAGCAATTTAGCATCGAAAAGGTTCTGTCTCAACGAATCACACGTAGAGATATTGATAACACACATAGAGTTAATGGTATTTCATAACTAATCGATTGAGCAGCAGCTCGTAGACCACCCAAAAAGGAATATTTATTATTTGATCCATATCCTGACATAAGAAGTCCAATGGGAGCAATACTCGAAATAGCAATCCATAAAAAAACACCGATAGTGAGATCAGATAAAACAAAGTTATAGCCAAAAGGAATTACTGAATAGCTTATTAGAATTGATATGACCGATATGGATGGTCCGATACTGAATAAACGAATATCTCCTCTAGATGGAATAAGATTCTCTTTGAAAAGTAGTTTTGTTCCATCTGATAGAGCTTGAAGAACTCCTAAAGGACCGGCGTATTCCGGTCCAATACGTTGTTGTATCCCTGCGGATATCTCTCTTTCTAACCATACAATTGCTAGTACACTTATTGTGATTCCCAATACAAGAGTAAAAATAGGGACAAGTACCCATAGAATTCCATAGACCTCTTTTAAAAATTCCAATTTGGAAAAAGAATTGATATCTTGTAATTCTGTTGTATCAATTATCATTTCAACGATCAACTTCTCCCATAATGATATCTATGCTACCAAGTATTGTCATAATATCAGCCAATTTCATTCTTTTAACTAATTGAGGAAGAATTTGCAAATTAATAAAACCCGGTGGACGAATTTTCCATCTCCAAGGAAAACCATTCTGATCTCCTATTAGAAAAATTCCCAATTCTCCCTTTGGGGCCTCAACTCTTACATACAGTTCTTGTTTTGGCAATTCAAAAGTCGGAGACGGTTTTTTACTAATGAATCGATATTCAAAATCATTCCATTCTGGTTCTTTTTCTCTATCAAAGCAGCGCATTTCTAAATTCTCATATGGACCGCCGGGAATTCCTTCCAAAGCTTGTTGAATAATTTTTATGGATTCCATCATTTCACCAATTCGAACTAAATAACGAGCTAATGAATCTCCTTCTTTTTGCCATTGAACTTCCCAATCAAATTCCTCGTAACACTCATAATTATCAACTTTACGCAGATCCCATTGTATTCCGGAAGCCCGAAGCATCGGTCCTGATAAACCCCAATTTATTACTTCCTCTCCACCAACTATGCCTACTCCCTCAACCCGTTCTAAAAAAATTGGATTTTTCGTAATAAGTTTTTGATATTCAACAACCCTTGTTAAAAAATAATCGCAGAAATCCAAACATTTATCTATCCAACCATGAGGTAGATCAGCCGCTACCCCTCCGATACGAAAAAAATTATGCATCATTCTCATACCTGTCGCAGCTTCGAATAGATCATATATTAATTCCCTTTCTCTGAAAATATAAAAGAAAGGAGTTTGTGCACCAATATCTGCCATAAATGGTCCCAGCCATAGTAGGTGAGAAGCTATACGACTCAATTCCAACAAAATTACTCGGATATAGCTGGCTCTTTTAGGTACTTGAATATTTCCCAACTGTTCCGGCCCGTTTACGGTTATTGCTTCTGTGAACATAGTAGCTAAATAATCCCAACGTGTTACATAGGGCAGATATTGTATAATTGTTCGGTTTTCCGCTATTTTTTCCATCCCTCTATGTAAATACCCCAATATTGGTTCACAATCAATAACATCCTCACCATCCAAAGTAACAATAAGTCGAAGAACACCATGCATTGATGGGTGGTGAGGGCCCATATTGACTATCATGAGGTCTTTTCTTGTAGCTGGTACATTCATAGGTTTTTCCTCGATTCATTCTTCCATGAATTGTTAAAAAAAAAAAAAGTTCATCAAAATTCAAGATCTAAAAAATCGACTAATTCAAAATGATTCTTCAAATTAACGAATTTTTGACTCCCGAATATCCAACTGATTTATTAATTTTTTATAACATATTCCATTTTTCTTTGACAAATAAGACAGTAGTCGTTGCCGTTTTCCCAGAATTTTACGTAAACCTCTTTGAGATAAATAGTCTTTTCGGTGCAATTCCAAATGTGAAGTAAGTCGTCGTATCTTATTGGTGAAATTGAATACTTGAAATTCAACCGATCCCGGATTTTCTTCCTTCTTTTTTTCTTGTGAAATAATTGGTATAAATGCATTTTTTACCATAAAATGAAAGTTCCTCTCCCCTTTTTATAGATATTTTTTTATTGATCAGTAATAGTAATGACACTAATTTTTAATTTGGTATATACAAAAATCTTAAATTCCTTATTTTTTTTTTCAAATAAAATTAATTATTATTAATCAATCCAATTAAAATAGGTATAAAAAAAAATACTCTATTTATGCATTAACAAAAAAAAATGTACACTTACAAAAATGCGACGATTGATTTTGTTAATTTTTCGATTTAATGGATACATTATTTCATTGAATTAGTATCCATGCCTCATTAGCACAATGTATGTGCACATTTAGGTGTGTGTGTATCCGTTTGGTTTTGTGTACCGGAACCGGATATGTTACAGTAATGGGAATAGAATATATAAAAAAGAGTAGAGTGTAGATTAACGAATTTTCAATCGAGGATACATATGGATCCTCACTATACTGAAACGGCTTCCATTATTGGTATCAAACCAATAGCGATTCATACAAGCTAAATCTTCTAAACGATAAATTGGCCAAAGAAATAATTTTAAATTGATTAGGTTTTTTTTTTTTTCTCTATCAAAATCTTTATTTTTAGCCAAAACTTGACAACAATTATTGACTTTATTCTCATTGGAAAATGTTGTCTTTCTATAGACACTATTTCTAGAATTGAAACAAATTAGAATTCTCAATTCTCTACGGCATATGGCGGATAAAATATTTTCAGGAACGGGCAAATCATAATGCTTTTTTTCTTGATTTTCTGTTATCTTTTGATCTCTTGTTTGTATAATGGGTTTATCAAAAGTCTTCTTATCAACACGACCTTTTTTGGGGTATCTTTGGTTAATTTGGCACTTACTCTTATGAATCAACGAAAAGCCTATGGTTTGATACATAATAAATTGTTCATCGTTTTTTCTAGATAAACGAGCTGGTTCAATAATCAATATTCCCTTTTTCATCAATTCTTTATTTTTCCCCAATTCTGTAATAGTTAAATCTTTATGATTCTGAATCACCATAATATCTAGATTTAGTTCTCCTCTTTGAATAGAGGCTATAGCAATTTCTTTTAGATTTATCAATCTAATCAGGAGACAATATACTTTGATATTATTCATTATTCTTTGATTTAAGGAACCCTTCCAGTTCAATTGAAAACTCAAATAGTTTCTTAGTAATAAATTGAGTTCTGATTCTATCTTGTTCTTGTATTTCTTTTTTTTCTTTGTACTGTCCGATCCTTCGGAATCTTCTTCAATATCTTTTTCTTGATGGTTTGAGAGAGATGATTCCAGATCTACTCGACCCGCGTATTCTGCTTTTGCTTGATTTCGAGTCTCTAACTCTAATTCAAGAGATTTTTTTTTTGATGGTCTAAAACTAAAAACATTATCTATTTTTTTTTTCTTTCCAGTAATGTTTTTATTTTCACTAACATTTTTATTTACATTAAAATTTATAAAAAGTAATTGGATTGGTACGATCCACGGATTATTCGTATATGCATTATAAAATATCACAAATTTTGAAAATAACAAAAATTCTAGATTAGATATGAAACGATTTTTTATTTCTACATTCATGCCCATCCAATCAAAATACTTTCTATCCAGATTTTTTTTCATATCTATAATATAACCTTCTGCTATAGAATTCGTGATAGAAATATCACCAGTTATATCAAATAATTTTTGTTTACGTATGTTGTAATTATAACAAATCGATTCCTTTTTATTTGCTTGGAATGGTGATCTATATCCATAAATATAAAAATCCTTCTTATCTACATAATTAATAGATTTATATGATAAAAGATCATATCCATATTGTTTTTTCAGTTTTTTTTTTAATGAGTTTACTTGTTGTTTTTTGTAAAGAATTAATCGGTTTTTTTCATATGAATCACATTTGGTTAAATCTTGATTTTCAGCCACATGACGTTCATTAATTCTATTTCTCCATTTTTGTGGTACTAATCTAGACCATGTGTTCTGAGATAAATCATATTGATAATGACTCTTTAACCAATTTGTCCACTGATTCATTACAGAATCGAGGGGGTTCTTATGTCTTAATTTGGAATGAAATATTCCGTGTACTCCAAAAAAATAATCCTTTATTTCATTCTTAAGAAAAAAAGATCTTCGATGATATTCAAAAACAGATCTTAACTTATATACGTTAATAACTTTGGTTTGGGATAATTTATAAAATACATATGCCTGTGATAAAGATGATAGGTCATTCTGTGAATTTGTATTCCTAATATTATAAGATTTTTTTATAATCTTAATAAGTTGAATTATACTTTGATTTGTTTTATCAGTATTGTAAATGGATTTATTTATAATTTTTTTTGTTGATTTAAGAAAAAGTTGTATAATGATCCTAGAAATACTAATCATACATATAAAGACTATGTATACCTTTTTCATGAAAAATTTAAAAAAAGAATACGATTTACGGGTTAATCTAGTATTTCTTCTTTGTAATATCTGCCAATTTTTTTTTTTTAATTCTAATCTTTTAGCATCATAAGTTGTTTTGTTCCAACTAATATTTATCTCTGAAGTTATAAACCCCCTTCTTTTCTTTTTCTTTTCTTTTATCATTTTTTCTATTTGCTTTCTGGTTGTTTTTTTTTTAGCATTCAGATTTTTTATTTTTTTTTCTGTCAATGAAGAATTTGTCCAATTAATAGATTGAATTGGAATGGGTGATTCGTAAATTATTGGATTCTTCGTATTGATTGTTGAATCTTTTTTTTCACTCAATTCATATTTTTTTTTGAATCGAAATAGAAATAAAGAATTGCGGAGTTTTTTTATTTTTTCGTTTAGAAATAAAATACTTTTGATAACACTTTTGATAATACTTTTGATGATCCATTTGATTGTATCTTTTGAAACATTTAGAAATAATTTTGTTCTTTCATTTAAAACTTTTAGAACTAAAAAAAAAAAAAATTTAAATTTTTTCATTTTTTTTTTTAGTTCTTTAAAAATGGGATAAAAAAAAAATGAAAGTCGATTTTGGGGATAACCAGAAAAAGGCAATTCTACTTCCATTCCCCAAATTGTTAAAAAGCAAAAGTCCTGTTTTTTTTTTTTTCCTTTTTTTTTTATTGTCGGATCTTTTTCCGTTTCAGAGTATTGTAGCTTAGATTTGTGCCAAGGTTTCAGACGAAAAGGAAATAAGATCTTTATCTGAATACCGTCTGTTAGCCATTTTTTTGGAAATTCTCTTTCGGATAATTGAACGCCATTATAGGTGCATTTAATATACATTTCTCTATTCCAATCCCTAAAATCTTCTGACCATTCGGGAAATTGAAATAATAGTATACGAACGATATTTTTAGTTATTATCAATGAAGGTAATATAATATATTTTCTAAGAATCGATTGGGTTATTAATAAAAAACCTCTTATTACTTGAGCAATTATAATGCTATCCCAGGCTTCTCCTATTTGTATACGTCTTTTTTCTTCTTTTTCCTTTTTTTTTCTTTTGTCCTCTTCTTTCTCACTTTCTTTTGTCTTTTTATCTGTATAATCCGAAATTTTAAATTCTGTATTTTTCCGCATCCAATTTTTGAACATAAAAAATATTTTCATTGGTTCAAAAATATCAAGAGAAAAGAACGAAGGTTTCTCAATTTTGTCCAAAAAAAGAGGCGAATGTACACTTCTTAGAAAGAGTTTCCAAGTACCTATTTTACGCCTTTGAGCGCGTATAGATCCTTTGATTATGTCTCGCCGAAAATCTGATTGTTGTGAATAACGTATTAAAGCCAATTCCTTTTTTTTATCAGTATTATCAGCATCCTTAGTATCACTATAAGTATCGTCATTCTTTGAGTTATTAGTAAAAATCACTACACGTTTGGCTTTTCTGGAACGAATACCATAACTCTCTGCTTGATTTTTTCCCTTCAGTTGTTGCAATTCATCTATTAATTTATATGACCGTCGAGGAACTTTTTTACTGATTTCTTTTATTCCAATACATTTTTTTCTATTTACAATTGTTTTACCGTTCAGATCAGTTCTAATTGTGTCGAATAAGAATTTTATTTTTTTTTTTTTTTCTTCGAAATCCATTTTTACTTGTTTCTGCTCTCGAAATAAATAAAGTGTTTCAAAATTCACGCTTGATACCGATTTTCCCGAAATTTTATTGATTAAGTTCAGAAAAAAAAAAATTTCAGTTAATAATGATTTGATATTTAATCTACCTATTTTCTGTTCAAATTCTGAATAATTACTATGAATATTAAAAAGG